TCATTGAATGATAAATCACTACAAGTGATGGGGATACGCGATTTAAATAGTGAAAAATCCAATATTTCAAAATTGTATCTAGAATGACTGGAAAGGTGGAAACAAGCCCCGATATAATTTGCTCATTATGAGCAAATCCAAAATCTTTGTAGATAGAGCCAATTGTTAGTTCCCAACCGTGGGGCGAATGAAATCCGATACATAAATCCGTTAATAACAAAATAAAAAAAGCTTTTATTGTGTCACTTAAGTTATAGAGGAATTCTTGAACCCAAGAATTAAGAAGAATAAGTTCTTTATTTCCCACAATATAATAACAGCTTAGAATAAGCAAACATATTATATTTGTCGAGAATTGTAAAATCATATGAATACAATCCTCATTGTACATCTTGATCAATTGAATCGTTTCGTTGTGGATTCCTATACGAAGCTTTTGTAGATGTGTTTCCGGGTATTCTTTTACCATCTCATCCAACAAGTGTAGCTCTTCCAATTCGATTAATTTTTCTAGAAAACTATTTTCTTGAATATGATTCAAAAAAGGTTCCGATTGCTTAATATTACACCAATTAGTAACCCAGGATTCCAGACTTTTTTGAAATGATAGCACGATCCACCAGGGCAAAAAGACTATAGATACAAGATATAGAAAAGCAATAAATACTTTATTTTTTTCCAGTTTTTTCATCTAGAAATTTTTTATGAACTCGTCGCATTCGTTGACTCTATGCCATCTAATAGTTCTATCAAACATGAAGGCTATTACAAGTATCCAACTCATGCATTTTTTTTTTAGTTATTAGTCCTTGAATCTTTAAAGAATACAAAAAAAGAATTGAGTCATTTTAATGTCATGATGAAAAGTAAAAAAGAGAGTCCAAACAAAACAGAATTTTTTTTATATCGTATCTAACCTATCAATTCCAAATACTGGGTCAAAAAAAAAGAATCAATTTTGATATATATGAGATTCTTTTGTTGTTAATGCTTTGTTACGGAATTGAGCGTATTGCCCTGCAAAGACCCCTTCTTTGTATTTACCTTTTTAGTAGATTTTTTTTACTACGAGGTAAGAAAGTCGTATTTTTTATTTTAAAAAGCTTCAATTGGTACACGCAAGAAATAGGCTAATTCAGCAGCTTTTTGTTCAATTTCTCGTGGAGTCAAATTTTCATCAGTACGAGTCAAAGGAATGGCCCCCCGGCCTCTTATTTCCAGATAAAGGACACGACGAGTATAAATACCCTCTTTAAGTTCTATTCTAATAGACTGAATATCTTTTATAAGAAATCGGAGGCAGATGCGACGATTTTTTCCAGGAAATCCCCAACGAAAAATAGATACTATTCCTTCTTTTTTATCGAAAAAATCATAACCACTCCCCACATTCAACGAAATTGTACACCACAAATAGGAGCTAATAAAGAGCCCTGCGATTCCATAGAAAGACATCACGATCCCTTGTGGAAAAAAAAGAATTTGCTGGGGGGGAAATAAAGATATAAAATTCCTACCAAGATAGCTAGAAATTCCAACCAATACGAATCCTAATGAACCTAACAAAAGGATAAAGGCCCAGACGAAATTACTTATTTTTCGAGATCCTGTTATAGATTCTATCCATATACGTTCTGATCGCCAATTCATAATCGATCTGATTCCATTTAATTTAAATTAAAAGAATACCCCAAAGTAATTGGACGTTCCTTACTTTGATCTGTTTCCGGCGTAACTCTCATCAACTAGTACTATATCGGATGTGAAGCTTTCCTTTTATTTCTATCTGTTTTTAAGTTTCAAATTAAGTCATCGAATGAGTTATAAAAACTCTACCCCCTCTGCCATGTTTCCACATGCATAAGGGCTCTTTCAGTTATGTTCGTAAAAAATAACATAGTATACCATTCTTCTAAATCGATATATGTGTTATGATTGAAACCTAAGTTTTCATTTAAAAATCCTATCAGGACTTAAACAATCTTGTTTTTTTGAACATGAAGAAATAAAGAAGCCATTGCAATTGCCGGAAATACTAGGCCTACTAAAGGAACAAGAATAGAGGGAAAGTTAATAGTTGTCATAAAATGGGTACCTCGATCTACTATATTATACTTGTTTGTTATATTTTTTTATTGTTATTATGTTATTATATTAATTAATTAGAATTCGAATTACTTCATTCTTCTATCTATTCGATAGAAGTGAGTATAGTATAAAAAAGGGCAAAGAATGTAGAACTCAAAAAATTAGCTTTCTACATATAGCTATAAAAAAAGAATAATCTAATTTTTTCTCTTTTCTTCTTTCTTTTACTTCGACTAATTTAATAAAAAAACTTCGGGTTTTTTATAAATTCAATTTCCAAAGGATTCATTGGAATCTGATCCCCTAGGTATTTTGAATAAGGATTTCCAGAAAAAAATATCGAAAGATACAAAAATTTTTTAATTCGATTTATTTCTATTTATTCTAATTATATATATATACATATGTAAGAAAGTAACATGCAATTTGTTTTAGTTGACTCATTTCATAGAAGGAAAAGGAATCAATTGTTCTTTCATCTTGTTTGACTAATATAATTGAGTCCATTTTCAAAAAGAAGAGATCGAATTATTAACATTTTTTTATTCTTTCTATTCTATAATTTAAAGTGTACCCCAATCAATATAATCCAACCCTTCTGCTTTGTTTATTCTGATAAAAAAACTTTTGGGCACAAAGAATTGACTTTAATTCTCGACTTTATTTATTTTTTACAGTAAAAAAAGCGTGCAGCTGAAATAACTCACTTAAAACGCCTTTTAAAAGATTGCGTGGTACGATTGAATCAAATAAACCCTTATGGAATAAATATTCGGCTGCTTGTGAACCCTCAGGTACTGTCTTATTCAATGTTTGTTCAATTACTCTTTTACCCGCAAATGCAATGTAGGCGTTGGGTTCGGCAATAATAATATCCCCCAACATACCAAAACTGGCTGTTACCCCACCAGTAGTAGGAGATGTAAGAATTGATACATAGAATAACTTTTTATTGGATTGATAATCATATAAAACAGATGATATTTTAGCCATTTGCATTAAGCTCAAGCTTCCTTCTTGCATGCGGGCTCCTCCGGACGCACATACTATAATAAGGGGTAGTCGTTTTTTAGTAGCATATTCAATTAACCGGGTTATTTTTTCCCCGACTACCGATCCCATACTACCTCCCATAAACTCAAAATCCATAACCCCAATTGCTATAGGAATACCATCTAATTGACCTATACCTGTTTGAACAGCTTCAGTTAAACCTGTCTGTCTTTGATAAGAATCAATCCGCTCTTTATAAGGTTCCTCCTCCGAATGAAATTCAAGGGGATCCACAGAAACCATATTTTCATCCATAGGATTCCAAGTTCCCGGATCAATCAGAAGTTCAATTCTATCTGAACTACTCATTTTCAAATGATATCCACATTGTTCACAAATATTAAGGTGTATATTTGTGAACAATTTTTTAAAGTTTAAGAAATAACAATTTTCACATTGAACCCACAAATCCCTATTTTTTTGCGTTACATCGAGATTTTCTCTTCTAGTTAAATTACTATCAGTTGGTATAGTTCTTATACTTCCACCTTCACTCCTACTTTCACTTTCACTCAAAATGTAACTCAAAATGTAATTATCGCTGTAATTATCACTACCACTTAGAATGGAACCCCCACTACGGATTTGAGAATAAAGATAATTGTCAATGCAATTTTGAATGTGATTATTCCAACTATCTTTAGTATCATACGTATAATAATCATTGTGGGTATCGTCACTCTTAGATCTCGAGTTCATAAAACTGGAATCCCCAAAATGCGAAAAAGAATTGAGTAGTTCACTCTGAAAAGAATGATCATTGTCAATCTCAAAAATTTGATTTTCAATATCAAAATATATGGAATAACTGTCCCCTTTACTATCTATAAGTAAAATAGCATCAGGAAGGAAATTTCGACTGTCCATGACACGAAATAAAGAATCAACATTACTATAACTAAATCGGTAAGGATTTCTCCAACTCTGCGTTTTTTTTTCTGTATCATTTACACTCGAATCTTCCCTTTTACTGGTATTTTCAATAGGACCACGACTGTCCGTTGATTTCCTTAATCCACACCCGTGTTCTAACTCTTTTTTAGACAAGATTGAATTGAATCGCCATTTTTTCATAGAGCTTTCTTCCCCCCTATTTGTATGAAACTAAAATAGATGAATAGTCATTCGATGAAAATCCATTTCATTCCTCTCATTATCAGAATAAGTATATAAATTCAATCAGATTATTAACTAACTAATGAGTGAGTATTATATTGTTTTCTATTTTGTAAAAATCCATGGTATCAGTTCATTTTATATGAATATGGTAGACCCTTTTCAATTTCATCCCATTAAATGGAAAGGTCAGAGTTTCCCATGCTGTGTCCAATTGACATCAAAAGAAAAAAATAAGGAACTATAAATATAGCATCTCCTTTATTTTTATGAAATGAAGAAATTTGTTTGGTAGAATGTTGTCTACTCTAATCTAATATACGAAATGAAGGTTTCTATTCCAATATGGAACGAAAAGGACAATATAAAGATGGTATAGAAGGAGTTCTTATACGTGACGTGATATTTACAGTCAGGGTCCGAACCTACGAAATCTGTATAAGAATATACAAATTCTGCCAATCCTAGGGATCCATAGGATCCAACACAATAATACAAAGTTTGGGTTGTTTAGTATTACATTTTTTTTAGATCTTGCTTATTAGTCATATAAATAAGTCTCTATAAATAGAGAGAGATACAATAAACGCCTAATTGTATTCGGCTCAATCCTTTTTGTAAAAGATTGGGCCGAGTTTTTTTTTTTTTTTTTACAATGCAATTAAGGAAACGAACATTAATTACTTAGTTTAGATTGTATCCATTGCTTCGAATTCAAATTTGATTTCCTTCCATACTTCACA